TCTTTTATTTGATTAAAAGTTGAATATCTTTTTTCCCGGAGCCCTAAAGGCGAAGGGGGACCTCGGGAAAAATTGTTTATAAAATCTTACTGTATAAAAAATTTATTCATAAAGTTCATTCAAACAAATTTGTGGGGAAGGGTGTATGCTTGTAAATAAATTTATTTCCTATGCAGCAATTTTTTCTCCCCCTTCGGGGGACCTACCTCCGGCGGGGGCGAGCAAATTTCCCCCTTCGGGGGACCTACCTCCGGGAAAGAATTGATTTCCCGTTACGCTCCCTTCCCGTTGAGGGCCGACAAAGGAGGCAGCCTTCGCCGGTCCCTTTGGGAGGCTGACTTTGGGGAAGCGGACCTCAGGGTGTTTACACGCCGCACGTCTGAAAGAACTTTCCTTCCTACCGACTCTTTCCCTTTTTAGAAAATTGTTATCGTTATTCTAGAGTAGATTCCATGCAACAAGTAGGTGGTTTTCGTCCTTTACCAAATAGTAGTGGTTTACCACATAAAGATTCTTCTTTTGCTAATACAGAGTTTAAAAATTTAAAAGTTATTTCTAGGTGCGCAGCAAAATTTACCCAAGCAGCTTCGCAGTATTACGAAAATCCTTTAACTGCTGCGCACCTTTATTAGTGGATTGTCGTAATACTGGTATAATAACGGTTTTTTCTTTTTTTAGTTTATTAACTATATTTTTTATTATTTTATACAAAAAATTTATAGATAAAAAGAATTCTGTAATGAACATGGTTAAAAATTCAAAAACAATAGATCCCGCTCCTAACGTCGCCCCTCCGGCAACGACTCAAATTTAAAAAATCAATCTATTGATATATCCGCCTAAAAGTCGGACCTCCGGGAATTAAAGGAGAGTAAAAATCAAGATATAGATTCCGAAGAAACCGCGGATGATATTATTTTAAATCGATTTAGAGATTTATAAAAATCTGAAATACTTCAGAAGTTCAACAATCCTTTTTGGATTTAGATTCTGATAATGATGATCCTCTTCAAAAACTAAAACGATTGTAGATTTTTTTTATGGACTTCGTGGTTATTGGTTCAGTTGGTTTTTGAGAGATTGTTTATTTTACAGTAAAGAGTATATATAATAAGGTCCCTCCGACGAAGTCGGGAGGGAGAAGACTACTATTTGAAGGATCACTTTCTGACAAGTAGGGATTTAGTAACCCACAGGCCTAAGGGAGGTGTGCACAGTCCAAATAACCCACAGTCCGACGAAGGAGGAAGGGTCAAGGGATATTGCTAATTCAAAAGCTGGATCTAGACGGCCGTATGCGATAAATAAAATAGATCTGTGGCAAAGATAGCAGGTGAGCCAACGTAAAGTATTGCTACCCAAAGTTCCAGAAATCAAGGCTTTGAAATAAAACAGTCCTTAGTCAGTTAGTTCTTCCTAGCTGAAGGTCCTCCCCTCCCTTTTTGGCCCTCCGGCGAAGGGAAAACCTTTCCGCTCCTGCGTCGCGCCTCTGTGCTTCGCACTTCCTTTGAAGCTTGAAGATAAACACCGAGTTTTTTTAAAAAAAATAAGTTTTGGGACGGTGAGATCCTCATCGCCCAAGGCAGGCTAGCTCCCCCTTCGGGGGACCTCCGGCAAAGCAGGCTAGCCCGAAGGTCCCCGGCCCGAATTTCCAGGCTAGCCCCTAAGTTTTGGCCCGAAGCCTAGTTCGAAGCAGGCTAGCCCGAAGGGAAGGCCTGCTTTGGCTCTTTTCTTGTCTGAAAATCCGCGAAGGATGA